AGAAAAGGATTTATGCAATCAATAGTGTAGTGAATCTATATAGAATAACTTCGAGTCCTTGTTTCTTACTTGGTATTAGAGTTCGAATGAAAACCACCCAATTGCAGGAATTTGCTATTTTGTGAGGATAAATCAAATAAGGTTTTCCTTAGAAAATTATTATTATCAATGATATGATAAATAGATACGAATAGAGCAAGAAAAGAAGGAAATAAAAAAACAAAGTATAGAAAAGATATCCAAAATGATATAGAAATCACTATCCTACCCTTAGTTTTTATTTCCTTAATTTAATTAATTGAATTTGTTTTGATTAGAGCCAAGTTCCTTAAAAACCTCTGCCTTTTTTAAAATATCCTGAACAGTTTCTGTAGGCTGAGCACCTTTTTCAAGGAAATAGAGAATTGCGGGAACGTTTAAATAAGTTTGATTCTTGATCGGATCATAAAAACCCACTTTCCGAAGATCTCTTCCTTCTCTTCGGGATCGAACATCAATTGCAACGATTCGATAGACGGCTCATCGGGATAGATGTAGATGAAAAAGAACCCCCCCTAGAACCGTATAGGAAGTTTTCTCCTCGTACGGCTCGAGAAAAAATGATTCGAAGTTTTGTCTATGGATAAAATTAGAATAAATAGGAAAGGAATCCATATAAAATAAATTAAATTATTCTATAATTAAATTAAACTCATAGTCATAGTATAGTCTTTTTTATTTCGCTTCCTTCCTGAAAAAAAATCATTTGTACTCATAACTCAAGTTCAATATTTAATTCAAAAATTTGAAAGATTTTTCTTTAATTTTGAATCTATTTTTTTTATTGAGTGGTCTTTAACCCACCCTTTTTGTCTCGTTTAAAATATATTTGGATTTGGATTCTTTATTCGGATCCGTGAGACAATTAAAGTGGTGTTTCCTTGTTCTGGGATCCTTTATCTTTGTTTTAAATCATTGGGTTTAGACATTACTTCGGTGCTTCTTAATCCTTTCAAAATGGTAGCAACATACCCCTTTTGTGATTTCTTTCTATCAAAGAATCATACCAACGGTTGATTCGTGCGTGATACACTGTGGATTGAAAAAGGTTTAGTCGTTCCAACAATTTTTTTTTTCAAATTTGCTCGAATCGGATCCTTTTGATTTCTATTATCTATATTAATTATAGAAGATAGAAGATATACTTACGAAGTTGTTCCAATTTATTAATTGGCATTAACCCTAGATCGTTGCCCCTGAGAAATTAATCAATACTTTCTACTCGAGCTCCATCATGAACTATTTACATTATAACCCAATAAAAAAAAGAAGAGTTATAGTAGAATAGAACAAATGACGTCGAGCCAAGAGCACCTTCATTCCTAATATAAAATGGTGGATAAGAATCCACACGGGATCGTGTCCTTCAAGTCGCACGTTGCTTTCTACCACATCGTTTTAAACGAAGTTTTACCATAACATTCCTCGAATTTGGAACCAGTATGGAATTGATTCAATTATGGAATCATGAATAGTCATTGGTTCAATCAGTACAGAGACAAAGTCATTTATATTTCTTATTTTCTACATAGATAATAATTTATTTTTATAAATAAGAAATATTTTTCTTCAGAAAAATTAGCAAGACCTCGGCTTTTTTTGTATGAATGGAACATTTTTATTTTGATGAACATTTTTCTAATTTTCTATAAATATATCTCGCAAAAAAATATCTAATATCTAAGAGAAATATACAGAAATCAAAATAAAATATAGAAATAACATAACTAGCATCACACGAATAAGGAAATTCTATTTGACTCTGCTTCTTGAAGTGACTCAATAAGATAGACTGACCCATTTTCAACTTCCCAAAGATGGAACCTATAAGGAATGATTCCAAATTAGAAATCTTGATACTTGATATTTGAAAAAGTTTCCTACTTTCTATCTACATCATTATTTGAGTAAAGTTTTATAGTAAAGACTCCCTTTTTTTATTTTCTTATCATCATCATAAGAACATAAGAATAAGAAAGAGAAATCTTTGCTTTTTTTTTTTTCGAATGGAATTGTCAATGAAATGATGTAAAGTAAATAAAGTAAATAAGCTAAATACATTGAACAAAAAAAAGAAATATCATTGTTAAATATTTCAATTTTACTATTTTAGGGATGCAATTTCTTTTTCACAAAAATAAAAAGACTATTGTCACTGAAATAGGATAACAATACATACCTATAGGCTAAGCACTTCCTCGTTTTATATGTATTTTCTTTTCATATTTTGTTTAACCTGAGGTTAAGTAATCTTTCTGCAACTATGATCTATGCCCCATCTTATCTTTATCTGGGTCACAAAAGGATTTTGAACTCGATTTAGTTCAGTTTGTGTTGTGAAAAAATATAAAATAAAAGAGGAATAATATTCTATTCCAATATTAGACCTTGAAACAGAACCTTGTTGAACAAAAAAGAAGTATTAGGATACAATGGATGGATATGCTCTGGGACGGAAGGATTCGAACCTCCGAATAGCGGGACCAAAACCCGTTGCCTTACCGCTTGGCTACGCCCCATTTCCTTTTTTTATTGCACACTAATTAATATTAATATAATAATAATAAAGAATAATATTGATATTAAGTGTTCGTCAATTCCAGTCCAAATATCTAGAGAAAATCTTTATTCTTTATAGAATCTATTATCGATTCGTGTTAGGATTTTGGAATGTGTATATCTATAATAATTCAACTGGATTTATTGATCATTACATATAATTCAATTAAGATATTGTATGAAAGTATGATTTCTTCTATTCTCCTTTGAGAATTGGAGGATTTTTGATTGAGCGGAAAAAGAAGGATTTTTTTGTCTACCCTACTTTCTTCATTTTTCCTTATATCAATAACTCAATCAAAATGCAATTATCTCGACGAAAAAAATGTCTGTTATGCTTAATATCTTTAGTTTGATCTGTCTTAATTCTGCCCTTTATCCGAGTAGTCTTTTCTTCGCCAAATTGCCCGAAGCCTATGCTTTTTTGAATCCAATCGTAGATTTTATGCCAGTCATACCTCTGTTCTTTTTTCTTTTAGCCTTTGTTTGGCAAGCTGCTGTAAGTTTTCGATAAGATTTTAACACTATCCTAGAAAATTCATTATCATTATTTATTCGAGAAAAATGATAACAATTGATAAGATCAAATAAGTCTGACAGTATGAACCTTCAATTCAAACATTGAAATTTCGAATAGCCGCGAGAAATCAGGCTCGTCCTATTTCCCAATTTTAATCCTTTTTCCGGCGAAATACCCTATTAGATTAGGGTCCCTTACAATATCTAATTGTGGGTATGAAAGTTATTTGTGGTAATCAAAGACTCTTATTACAAATTTCAACTTCATTTGAATTTCTGAACATTTTTTTCTATTTTTAGAATTCATTTCTTGGTGTCAAAATAGGATATGTGATATAAAAATGGAGGATCTATTATCTTTTCTCGTTTTTCTTTTTCAAAAAATGATCTTGGAGGTTGTGTAATGCTTACTCTCAAACTTTTCGTTTACACAGTAGTAATATTCTTTGTTTCTCTCTTCATCTTTGGATTCCTATCCAATGATCCAGGACGTAATCCTGGACGTGAAGAATAAAATAAAAATTTTGTTTTTCTTGCTTGATTTTACAATTTTCTTAAGATTTTATTTTAGCTATTCCACACATTTAACTAGGAAAAAAAGAAATAAGGGGTTTGCAAAATTTTAAAGAAAAAAATAAAAAGTCATCAACGGAAACGGAAAGAGAGGGATTCGAACCCTCGGTACGAATAACTCGTACAACGGATTAGCAATCCGCCGCTTTCGTCCACTCAGCCATCTCTCCCAATCGAAAAAGATAATTACTATGTTACAGTACACATCAAGTAAGGATTAAAGAAAGTATTTCTTTCACATTCTTTATCGTTATTATATAATTAGCAATTCCATTTAGATGCTCGAAAGATCCAAATAGAAAGATAAATAAAGAAGACCTTCTTGCTTTTATTTTGTTCGAAGTGCCTTTTGGGCCTGGCCCGGTCAATACCCAGCCGGGCCTTTTTTTCTTCCAACGAATTCCCTTTATTTATAGGCAACATACTCTAAATAGCCAATTTTGTATCTGTGTAACAATTTCCGTTCTGGGGTTTACATATACTTATAATTTTTGTTATAATTATAATGGAAATTGAGAAGGATTTTTGATTCAAAAGAATCAATCAATTAAGTATGTATCAATTTGTATTTTCTTATGTCATTAGGCAAACCAAATTTGAGATTCAAATCCCAGAATCATTCACGAATTGTCAGTCAAGGAATAGTTAATGGTTCCCTTTTGTCATAAATTTTGACTTTTTTGAGTGAAAATCCACATTTTATTTTTCAAAAGTCCGTGGAAGTTTTTCGGCATTGTGTGTTTTGAGATACTATACAATCAATCGAAGGCGTAGATCAAATACAATCAAAAGGGCAATAAAAGGTTTCTTTTCTAATTTTTCTAAATTTAGAAAAAGGATTAAAAAATGGATGCAATATGCAAGTACAATAAACTAAAGTCTAGTAAAAAAAAGGGGGGGGGAATTTTTTCTCCTATTGTGTATCGTTTTGGCGGCATGGCCGAGTGGTAAGGCGGGGGACTGCAAATCCTTTTTCCCCAGTTCAAATCCGGGTGCCGCCTCATCAACAAACGAATTGAAATTTCTTATTCTGTTGTGCTCTTTTATTCTGTTCTGGGAATTTTGTAAAAAAAAGATTGGAAATCTTTGAATCTAAAATTCAAATCAAAGAAAGATTCTAATGGAAAAATTAGAAATAATGGTCGAAGCAAGACTTCCCGATTCTCTTCTACTGCTAATGTAATGTCTACTGATTGGGTCTTGAATTACATTGTATAGCCGGGATAATTCAACTACTAGTTGGGGAAAGTGCTTTCTATACTGTAATCTACATATATATAGACGAATAGCAAAGCAATTGATCTATGATCTAGCAATTGATCTATGATCTATTTTTACTTTCAAGGGCACGAAAAAAAAAAGAAGGGGCCCTCGTATTTGATTAATAGATTCCATTACTAACATTCCTTTGTAATGTCATTGTGTATTTTACTTGTGTTTATTCTTTCCCGATTAGAAATCATTAGAAATCATATAGGAATTTTTGAAATGGATTTTTTTTTCGTTCATCAATAGTGTTCTGCCAGAATCCTTTTTTGACTCTGGACCATTCATTCTACTATTATTAGTGAGCAATAATGGAATAATTCTATCATAGAGATAAGGGACATAATTCACATGGATATAGTAAGTCTCGCTTGGGCTGCTTTAATGGTAGTCTTTACATTTTCCCTTTCACTCGTAGTATGGGGAAGAAGTGGACTTTAGAAGCACTCCTACTTTAGTTGAGGAATGAAACTGTTTTATAGATCGTTCTGCAACGCATTTTTTATTTAAATTGAAAAAAAAATTTCAAATAAAAATATCTTCATTTCTAAATTCCATTGGATTCTAGTGGAGAAATGTAGTCTATAAAGAGTAATTATTTGAGATTCATCGGAATCGGAATAAATAGATAGATCAAAGAAATAGAATTGGGTCCTACGTCAATTCTATATATGGATAATAATAACTACATATATTGAAGATAGAAGCTAATATAGTATACCAAGTTTATTAGAAAGTCAAGTATAACTTTATATACTACTATAACACTAATAGAGAGTATGGTAAGTAAGAAATTTATTTCTTACTTACCATACTCTCGGATCTCATAGAATACCGCCGACTATAGCCCGTGGATTTCATCTAAGACGCAAAAATAGAATACTTTTCTTTTGATTTCTTCAACTATTGATAATAATAATAATTCAGAAGTCAAGTTTCATTTAAAGTAATTAATTATTTTGACTTTCTGTTTTTACGTAAATTATAAGTAGAAAAGCAGTAGGAACTAAAATGAACAGTGCAGTAGCAATAAATGCAAGAATATTTACTTCCATAATCTCATCGTTTTTTTATTTCACAATAACTCGGGATTTAATCCCATAGAGATGATAAATTTTTCGCCTGTCAATTCAATGAATACATTAACTATCGATGATTTTGAATCGGATCAATATCATGAATAAAAATATCTGAGCTATTAAATTAATTCGTCGTCGAGAATTGAATAGTATAACATACGAAGATCCTTTATCCATATCGAATCCAAGATTGGATTCCCGGACCAATCAAAAATTCATTTATTTATCTTTTTTTTTCTGTTCTTTGTTTTCTATAACCTACCTTAGGTCTTCCTTGTAGAACCATCAACTGAAGTATCATCTAACCACCCGTCCGTTTCCATTAACTACAAAACCCCAACAAACAATACAAGCGAAGTGGAAAAAGAGAGGAATTAGGTTCTAAATTTTAATGATCCAATTTTCTTTGGAAGAAAAAGAAGTATGAGAAATATTAGTCGCGGGAGAAAAGATGGAATATTTTATCAACTTCACTATTTTAGTTCTTTTCATTTCATTTTAGTTTAGGGTTTGTTCTTTCTTCGATAGAATCCTGAAAAAAAAAAGAGGGGAAACCCCTTCGGAATTCAATTGCTCTCTGTCCCTTCTTTGACAGAAAATGGAGAGGCGAATTGATGTACTTATTGGATTGGATACGTCGGGACTGACGGGGCTCGAACCCGCAACGTCCGCCTTGACAGGGCGGTGCTCTAGCCTATTGAACTACAATCCCAGGGAAATAAGAAGAGATCTTGCAGAAAATTTGGATTCTTTTTTATTCTCTTGTATCAGGTCAGGTATTTCTTAAGGGTTCTATCAAGTAGATTGGCGAATTGTTGGGCCGAGCTGGATTTGAACCAGCGTAGACATCTTGTCAACGAATTTACAGTCCGTCCCCTTTAACCACTCGGGCATCGACCCAGCGTCTAATTTATTTTAGACGTTCCATAAGCCACTTCCTTTCGTTTCCCAGGCAGACTTTACAAATATATATCACTTGATATAAAATAGAAAGTCCCACTAAGTAGACTAATAGAAGGACTTGACAAATATAGATCACTTGATAGGAAATCCCGCTCCTATAGTCTTGAGTTTTGTATACCCCCAGAGGGACTTGAACCCTCGTTTTCTCCGTGAAAGAGAGATGTCTTAACCACTGGACCATAGGGGCGGCCCTGTGGCCATCATAATATAACTTAATATAACTCAGGCTGAGAGCCACCAAAAGGAGACACATAAGATATAACCCAAACGAAGACGCATAGGATATAAACAAACGGAAAAACTCGTTAAATATTTATTTCGGGGGTTTAATGGGAATCAAACTTTACCATTAAATACAACCTTGAAACTAGATTTCATTGGTCTTTTTCGTCTTTATATTTCTCAGTCACAAAGGGTTATACCTTGGATCCAAGATCTACCACTCTGCAGTAGATTCAAGGTGGTTTACCTAAATATGATTTTTTTTTTGTCGCTCAAATTA